TCGAGCGAAAAATCCTCTTGTTTTAGTTGTGGACTCAAGGGTTTAAACATGTTCTTTGAAGAAATATATGAGTTCTATTATAATATAGAATAGAAAAAAATATGTTTTTTTATTCCATTTAAGTAAATCGAGAAAAGAAAAAACATAATAAGAAACTCCATTCATAGGAATGGAAATAGCCTTGTTGCTGCTTCAATAACAAGCATTTTCATTTTTAAATCAAATAAATCATTTGATCTATGATTCATTGGAACAAGGAATGGCCTGGCTAGGTACTGGCCAGGCCAGGGGAATAAAAGAAAGAACTTTTCGGACGAAATCAAAGAAGTACTCTTTCTATTGGAGATATCTGTTTCGAATCATTATCTAAACGGAATTGATGGTTGATCAAATTCGTCTATATTTATAGAATAAAGAAAGATAAGGAAAGACTTTTATCAATCTTTACTTCACGCGTCACATATGAATTATCCTTTTAAAATTGGGAGAGATGGCTGAGTGGACTAAAGCGGCGGATTGCTAATCCGTTGTACGAGTTATTTGTACCGGGGGTTCGAATCCCCCTCTCTCCGGTTCTTCTGATCACTCGATATTTCCCCTTTCGGATTCGAAAAAATCTCTAACCCCCTTTCTCGTAGTTAAATGTATGGAATAGAGAAAGAAAATCCTAAGAAAATTCAGAAATCGAGCAAGGAAAAACCCCCGATTTTTTTATTCATCACGTCCAGGATTACGTCCTGGATCATTAGATAGGAATCCGAAGATGAAGAGAGAAACAAAGAATATCACTACTGTGTAAACGAAGAGTTTGAGAGTAAGCATTACACAATCTCCAAGATCATTTTTGGGGAAATAGGGGAATAGATTCTCCATTTTTGTACCACATATTCCGTTTTGACACCAAGAAAAGAAGCGGTTTCTAGAAAACATAAGGAATTTGCAGGAATGAATTTGTAATAAGATTCTGATTCTTTCGTTAACAAAATGATCTCTCATATCTATAATTAGGTATTTTAGGTACCCTACATAGGGTCTTCGACCCCCAGAAGGAATGAAGAAATGAGGTGATTCCGATTCATCTTGCTTATCCAAAAGAATTTCCATGTTTGAGTCGAGGGTTCATTATCTGATCTTATTAATTCTTAAGAATAGAATTTTTTTTATCGAATAAATCATGAATGTTTCTAAGACAGTATTAAAGATCTCATCGAAAACTTACAGCAGCTTGCCAAACAAGGGCTAAGAGAAAAAAGAGCACAGGTATGACTGGCATAACATCTACGATTGGATTGAAAAAAGCATAAGCTTCGGGCAATTTGGCGAAGAAAAAGCTACTCGAATGAAGGGCAGAATTAAGACAGATCAAATTAAAGATATTAAGCATAACAAACATTTTGTTCTTGGAGATAATTTCATTATTATTGGGTTATTGATATAAGGGAAAAATGAAGAAAGAAGGGAAAGTAGGCCGCAAAATCTTTCTTTTTCTTTGAACTCCCTCAATCAAAAATCCTTCAATTCTAAAATGAGAAATAGAAGGAATCATACCTTACATACAATATCTTAATTGAATTATATGTAATGATCAATGAATTCATTTTGATTCTACATCTACATGTGTAGAATCATAGCAACAACCAATTCAATAGATATTATATTGGGGCTGGAATTGACGAACAACCAATACCGATATTAGTGTTTATCGGTGTCGAATAGAAATGAAAATGGGGCGTGGCCAAGCGGTAAGGCAACGGGTTTTGGTCCCGTTACTCGGAGGTTCGAATCCTTCCGTCCCAGACCAATTCTATCAGAACAAAGATTTTTTAACAACCTTCTGTTTAAGAGTGTAATGTTGGATACAATGTGATCCAACCTTTCTTTTTCTTTGTGATTTCTAATGATTCTTCTATAAATCATATCTTCCCTTTCGATTTTGTTTCTCACAAACAAACGGATCGAATATCAATGACACGTGGATGGAAATAAATATCTTTTTTGATATAGGTAGGATGGGAACAAAGATCAAAGTGAAATTCAAAAAAAAAACTGGGTGGGCCATTCAGCGTATGTTCGACCCCCCCCCCCCCGCCCATATTCATATTGAAGGTTAGTTAGTCATTTGGATAAACTTTATGCCCCATATCTATGATATTTTGATTCTCACATGATGTATTCTGAGTCGAAATGCGAAATAAAAGAGAGGTCTCTACCCTCCCTAAAGTAAATATAAATAAAGATAGGGTAGACAAAATGACTAATTCTATGTGGATCCTGAATCCTAAAAAACGGGGGGGGGGCTTCTTGGTATTAATTCCATCGCTGGAATTAAAGCTCCTGGGACTGGGGTGGGACAAAATCAAACAAAATAGTAACAACGAATTGATATGAACCCATTTTGCTTTGTACTTATACAAGACAGGATAGCATCCCATAAGAAGATCCTTTTAAATTGGCTTTGGATATGATTCACGATCTCCATGGAATTCGTGTAGATATGAGTTAATCCGCAAAGGAAGGTATCAATTTCAAGACCCTTGTCATCCGGATCTTATTAACAAACAAGAAAATTCAATACGGAACAGATTATTTTCTTTGGACCTAATTTCTTTTATTTTGTATTTTGCTCCAATGAATAATTGGAAATCAATGTAGCGATCAATTGGGGGAGGGGGGAATTTCATACATTCACTTTATGGAAAGATTCCTGAATCTGAAGTAAAGCAAAATCAGTAGAAAATGAACCATGCCTATATGTATTGTTATTGTTCTATTTCAGCGATCAGTGACATCGGTGTTTCGGTTTTGGCGAAAAAGATCTGTGATCCCCTAAATGCCCATGATTATCCCCGGTAACACTTGTTTGGTGTATCTGATGAATACGATAAAATCAGACTCCTACGATTCTGATTTTATCAATCAGATGAAAGAATACCGACTTTAATCTTTTCTTTCACGAGCCCCTTCTATCCATCCCCAAGAAAACAAATAAATTGGATTTTTTTCTTGACTCATTTATCTGGTTTAAATTATTGATGATTCAATCGGAAAAGAAACATAGAGTTCTCTATATGAATATGATGATCAAATTCGCGTCTGATTTAATCAATCAGATATCTGCTAAACATTTTTAGATCCTCGTTGTACCGACTTGTTGATGGATTTAGAGATTAAATTCAGTTTTTACTGGAAAACTTATTTCCAGTAATGATGTCGAAGTGGGAAATTCTTGAAACTGTTTTTTATGGTTCCTTCTAAATTCTTTCTACTCGAAGAAGTGTGACATTGGTGAATCGATCCTATCGAGTCACTTGCGATCTTTCCCGGCCATTGGAATAGCTTATTTGGTTAATGACTCATTCTCTTCCGGTATCGGTAATCTAATTAAAGACCCTTCTTTAGTTTTAGTTGTTTGATAAAGAATTGGATCTTTCATGATTCATCATCCCCAACAATCTGTTGAAGATGTAAAGAAGTGTTAAGAAACTCATTTCTTCGTGTTTTTTATAAATGTGTTTCATTCTTCTAATAAAATATGGGGTTAAATTATATTCTTGCTGAGACTTCTCCAGATAACTATCCATATATGAAAATGAAAGTATGGACTACTTAATATATATATACTATATACCGATTGAGCCAATGACTATTCACGATTCCATATTGAATCAATTCCATACCGGTCCAAAATTAGAGGAATGTTATGGTAAAACTTCGTTTGAAACGATGTGGTAGAAAGCAACGTGCGACTTGAAGGACGTTATCGGCTGTGGATTTTCTTGTACCCACCATTTTATATATCAATGAAGATGCTCTCGGCTCGACATAGTTTGTTCTATTCCACTAGGACCCCAATTTTGGGGTTGTAATAAAATAATTATAATATAGCACATGATGGAGCTCGAGCATAAAGAATTGATTCATTTAGCAGAGAGAAGGATCTAGGGTTAATGCCAGTCAATAAGTTGGAACAACTTCGTAAGTATATCTTCGGTATAGAAATGGAAAGGATCAAGTTCGAACAAGTAACAAAAAAGAAAAATGAATTTGTCGGAATTGGTAAAACGATTTCGATCAAAAGTGTATCACAGGGGAATCAATCTTTCTATAGAACGAAATAACAAAAGGTATGTTGCTACCCTTTTGAAACAATTAAGGATCACCGAAGTAATGTCTAAACCCAATGATTCAAAGCAAAGATAAAATAAAGGATACCGGAACAAGCAAACACCGTTTTCAATTGTCTCAACAACTAGATCAGAATGGGGAAGAAATAAAATCGATTCTAGGCGAGACAAACAAAAGAGGTTAGAGACGGCTCAATAAATGTCTAAGGATTTCCCTTCGGACTCTTTGAGAATTACCCAACTTGAGTTATGAGTACGAATGAGATTTCTTTTTTTTTTTTTCAGGAAGGAAGAACAAAAAAAATGACTTAAATCATAGTCTAATTGATGATTTTGTGGATCCATTTGCCACTACAATACATAAATTCGAATCATTCTTTTTCGAGCCGTACGAGGAGAAACCCTCTTATACGTTTCTAGGGGGGGGTTGTTCATTTATGTCTATCCCAATGAGTCATCTATCGAATCGTTGCAATTGATGTTCGATCCCGAAGAGAGGGAAGAGATCTTCGTAAAGTGGGTTTTTACGATCCGATAAAGAACCAAACTTATTCAAATGTTCCCGCTATTCTATATTTCCTTGAAAAAGGCGCTCAACCTACAGGAACTGTTCATGATATTTCAAAGAAGGCGGAGGTATTTAAGGAATTTCGAATTAATCAAATGAAATTAATGAAATAAAAAAAAAAGGGGGGGGGTGCCCAGTATCGAGCTTTGTCTAATTGTTTCTCCACCATTCCTTATTTTTTTTTTTTTTCTCTATTCTCTATTCATTGTTGCTCTCACACGATCCCATATCATAGAACTATAAAAAAATATCTTCTATTTATATGAGACAGACAGAAAAAAGATTGAGTGAATAGATGAAATAACTGGGAAATTATGGGATTACCATCAATCGGATGGTTTTCGTTGGGACTCCACCAACAAACAAAAGGTCAATCTTGCTTATTGTACCTCTATTGAATAAATATTGAATAAACCCGAAATTTTTTCCTACTGGAATTTCTTATTTATTTCCCCATTCATACTTCATTTTTTATCTATGTATATGTAGTGTCACTCCAACACAAGTCCTTATTTTCTTTATTGAATTTGTTTTCTCAACATTCAATTCATATTGACAATGGTGTATCGAACAAATATAATTCGATCGTGGATAAATAGATCTATTTATCCACATTTCATAAGTTTGTTTCTTTATTTCACTCAAACGATGGGTTCGTCAATTTCGCTGTGACACAAGAAGTATCTTAGTTAATATAATGAAAAAAAAAATAGAGTACGGGCAGTCTATAAATTTTTACATCTATTTAGATTTTCTCTATAATTTATCCCAGAATCTGTTGTATTTTAATCTGATCTCTGTTCATTTTTATGTTCACAGTTGATCATCAAATCTTTCTTTTTGATTTGTTGCTAGTTCAATGTTTTGACAGGGTCGGGCAATCAAATTTCTTTATTTATTTTTTATTCCGATCGTATCTACACACCATATTTATATGGGTTGCTAACTCAACGGTAGAGTACTCGGCTTTTAAGTGCGGCTAGGGTCTTTTACACATTTTGATGAAGCAACGGATTCGTCCATACCATTGGTAGAGTTTGTAAGACCACGACTGATCCTGAAAGGGAATGGAATGGAAGGAAAAAACAGCATGTCGCATCAATGGAGAACTCTTAGAATACTTCATCCTTAACGGATCAGTACAAAATCTTGTTTTGATTCTTTTCGTGGAAAGGGGTCAAATCAATTCAAGTTGGGTCGAGTGAATAAATGGATAGAGCCCTATGGCTCCAATTATAGGGAAACCGAAAGCAACGAGCTTCTGTTTGTTCTTAATTCGAATGATTACCCGATCTAATTAGACGTTAAAAATATATTAGTGCCCGATGTGGGAAAGGGTTCTCTTGTGAGTGGATCATCAATTCCTTTTTTTTTTTCATGAATCCTAACTATTCTCTATTATGTAGAGAAGACGAATGTGTAGAAGAAACGGTATACTGATTAAAATTCATTATTCCAAAGTCAAAAGAGTGATCGGGTTGCAAAAATAAAGGATTTCTAACCATCTCTTGTAACTATAAAGAACACAAATAAATTGGATGGAAATAGGATCCGTTGATTGTCCTTTCTGGTTCCGGGGTATCTATTCTTTTCTTACTATATACCTTGTTCTGACCGTATCGCACTATGTATTATTTGATAGCTCAAGAAATCCTCCATTTGGTTCAAGTGTAATTTCAAATGGAAATGGAGGAATTACAAGGATATTTAGAAGTGGATGGATTTCGGCAACAATACTTCCTATATCCGTTTCTATTTCAGGAATATATCTACGCGCTTGCTCATGATCATGCTTTAAATGGATCGATTCTTTATGAACCCATGGAAAATTTAGATCATGACAATAAATCCAGCTCACTAATTGTGAAACGTTTAATTACTCGAATGCATCAACAGAATCGTTTGATTATTTCGGTTAATGATTTTAACCAAAATCGATTCGTTGGGCACAACAATCATTTTGATTCTCAAATGATATCGGAGGGTTTTGCAGTCATTGTGGAAATTCCATTCTCGCCGCGATTGGTATCTTCCCTGGAAGAAAAAGAAATAGAAAAATCTCATAATTTACGATCTATTCATTCAATATTTCCCTTTTTTGAGGACAAATTATCACATTTAAATCATGTGTCAGATATACTAATACCCCACCCCATCCATCTGGAAATCTTGGTTCAAACCCTTCACTCTTGGATACAAGATACTCCCTCGTTGCATTTATTGCAATTCTCTCTCTACGAGTATTGGAATTCAAATAGTCTCATTACTCCAAAAAATTCCATTTCCCCTTTTTCAAAAGAGAATCAAAGATTCTTCTTGTTCCTCTCTAATTCTCATGTATATGAATGTGAATCCATATTCATTTTTCTCCGTAAACAATCCTTTCATTTACGATCAAAATCTTTTGGATCCTTTCTTGAGCGAACACGTTTCTATGCAAAAATAGAATATCTTGTAGTAGTGCTTTGTAACGATTTTAAGAAAACCCTATGGTTGGTCAAAGACCCTTTCATGCATTCTGCCAGATATCAAGGAAAATCGATTCTGGCTTCAAGGGGGGCTCATCTTCTGATAAAGAAATGGAAATATCACCTTGTCAACTTTTGGCAATGTCATTTTTACTTGTGGTCTCAACTGGACGGGATCCATATAAAGCAATTATACAATCCTCCCTTCTATTTTCTGGGCTATCTTTCAAGTGTACGACTAAACTCTTCGGTGGTAAGGGGTCAAATGCTAGAGAATTCGTTTCGAATGGATACTGCTATTAAGAAATTCGAGACCATAGTCCCAATTATTCCTCTGATT